AACCATTTATGAACATCACAGCAAATATGATTAAAACGTTTATAGCTCCTACGTAAATAAGTAGCTGTGCTGCAGCTACAAAATGGGAGTTTGATAAAATATAGAATAAAGATATACAAACAAGAACCAGTCCCAACGAAAAGGCAGAAAAAATTGGGTTGGTAAATAATACTACTCCTAGACTTCCTAATACAAGACCTGATCCCAGAAAGATTAAAAGAAAATCATGTATCGGTTCAGGTAAATCCATTAGATGTAAAATAAAAGATAAATAAATTGAAATCTCATGACCTTATTGATACGACCAGGAAAAAATTTTATATACTAAATTCCTAATTGAATTAAATCCTAAAGAGTGTGAATTCATCTAGGTACAGTTATAGGACGAATCTAATTCTTTATACGAACGAGTATTCGAAACTATTTCGAAACTATAAACTATATTAATAGAATTATATAAATCTAAATATAAATACGGAATCTTATTTGAATTGAATTGTTCGAATTGTATAATCGTCAATTACTGACATTGGTAAACGGCCCAAAGCAATTTGATTATAATTCAATTCGTGACGATCATAAGTCGAAAGTTCATATTCTTCAGTCATTGATAAACAATTTGTTGGACAATACTCAACGCAGTTACCACAAAATATACAGATCCCAAAATCAATACTGTAATTAAGCAATCGTTTCTTTCGAATATCAGTTTCCAGTTTCCAATCAACAACGGGTAGATCTATAGGACATACACGAACACATACTTCACAAGCAATGCACTTATCAAATTCAAAATGGATTCGACCGCGGAAACGTTCCGATGTTATTAATTTTTCATAAGGATATTGAATAGTTACAGGTAAACGATTTGCGTGGGCTAAGGTAATCATGAAACTTTGACCAATGTACCTTGCAGCTCGTACTGTTTGTTGACCATAATTCATGAACCCAGTTACCATAAGGAACATATCGTGAATATCTATGAATATTTTTGTTTTGTTTCTTTCTCTTGTTTGAGACAAGTTATGAATATTGAATATCAATCTTTTACAGTGAAAATAGTCGAAACGAAGTTGTTAATAATAGATTACCCAGAGAAATAGGTAAAAGAAATTTCCATCCAAGATTTAATAATTGATCCATTCTTAGCCTAGGCAAAGTCCATCTTGTTGTGATAGAAAGGAACAAGAACAAATAAGTTTTAGCTAATGTAATAAAGATACCAATTGTAGTTCCAAAAACTCCACATGTTTTATTTATTTCAAAAAGCTCAGAAACAAATATGTACGGAATAGAGATATTCCAACCGCCCAAGTAAAGAACTGTTACAAATAATGAAGAAACTAATAAGTTTAAATAGGAAGCAACGTAAAATAAACCAAATTTTATACCCGAATATTCGGTTTGATAACCTGCTACTAATTCTTCTTCTGCTTCTGGTAAATCAAAAGGTAATCTTTCACATTCCGCTAGGGAAGAAATTAGAAAAATGATAAAACCTATAGGTTGACGCCATAAATTCCACCCCCAAAAACCATATTTTGATTGCGCGTCAACTATATCAACTGTACTTAAACTGTTAGATAATCCTAGTCGGTGATAACATTACTGTTCCCATCGCTATTACAGAACCGTACATGAGATTTTCACCTCATACGGCTCCTCGAAGGCCATAAATAAATCTAAGGGACCGGGCCGGTTATTTATCTTGATATATCCCTAGGATATCAAATCCATTGGACGGTCCTGAATTAGACCAATTGAATTCTGTCTGTTATAATAATAAATACAAAAAAAGGTACTTCTGAATTAATCTCATCCCTTAATAATTTGAATTTGTTGAGTAATAATTGAACTCTTCAATTCAATAAAATACTCCTTTAGAATTCTCAATAACCCGTCGTTTTCGATTACGTAAAAAAATTCGACACTAGTTTATGAATTATGACATAAATAGTATTTCCATGAATATGGATATAAGAAAGAATCAAAAGGGATCCCTCTTTTTTTATTGTATTCTATTCTTTTGTTTTTTTTCGTTCCTATTCTTCTTTTTTTTTTATGTGCAAAACAAAAAGGGACTTCAAAAAAAATTAAAGGATTATTTCGTTTCTGATAGTTATTTATTTAATGAGTGGATAGGAGCATACTCTGGATCGGAATTGTGGGGAGTACTGCCTGATTTTTTCTACCAACTTAAAGCCCCAATTTGTATTCTTTTTATATTATGCAGAAATTCTCTTTTGGAGAATTTACATAATCTCCATTACTAATCCTTTGTGTATCTTGGTGTTTCTAACCATCCACGCATTTTTTATCAATCTTCCCTTATGGTAATACATATACATGTATGGTAATTCATACAAACGATAGTGAAAACTCAATAAGGTTGGTCTTTTGAGCCCGCTTCAAAACAGGATGAATAATCAACCAATTTTGGGGTAAACGTTTTCTTCCGCTTATAATTTTTTTCCACTTAATTCTTATACATAGAAAATGAGACTCAATATTTTTACTGCAGATTAAAATGAAATTCAAATCATAGTATATTAATTCTATATCTATATATTATATTATATATTAATATATATTATATATATATTAAGAATTTTATATTAATATTATATTAAATAGTTTATTATATTCTTAAATATTATATATTCAAAATACAAATATATATCTATAAATATATATCCATTTTTTTTATTTTATTACTAAATATATTGATATTGAATTTCAATTTCATTAAATTAATAATAAAAATTAGAGAATATTATAGAATATTATAATATTAAATCAATGAATAATGAATAAATGGAAGCTGTTTTATTTCACTCATATAACTATCTGATTTAGTTCATCAATCCGAATTCCGAATAAAAATAATGAAAATAAAAAATCAGGATATCTATTCCATTTTTTCTACCCCTTTCCTATAAATTTCCTATAAAGAAGAAAAGAAATAAAGACGAAAAGAAAGGAGCATGGAAAAGTTTCTGTCTCAACGAATCACACGTAGAGATATTGATAACACACATAGAGTTAATGGTATTTCATAACTAATCGATTGAGCAGCAGCCCGTAGACCACCCAAAAAGGAATATTTATTATTTGACCCATATCCTGACATAAGAAGTCCAATGGGAGCAATACTCGAAATAGCAATCCATAAAAAAACACCGATATTGAGATCAACTAAAACAAAGTTATAGCCAAAAGGAATTACTGAATAGCTTACTAGAATTGATATGACTGATATGGATGGTCCAATACTGAATAAACGAATATCTCCCCTAGATGGAATAAGATTCTCTTTGAAAAGTAGTTTTGTTCCATCTGCTAGAGCTTGAAGAACTCCCAAAGGACCGGCGTATTCAGGCCCAATACGCTGTTGTATCCCTGCGGATATTTCTCTTTCTAACCATACAATCACTAGCACACCTATTGTGATTCCCAATACAAGAGTCAAAATAGGGACAAGTATCCATATAATTCCATACACCTCTTTTAAAGATTCCAATCTGGAAAAAGAATTGATATCTTGTACTTCTGTTGTATCAATTATCATTTCAACGATCAACTTCTCCCATAATGATATCTATGCTACCTAGTATTGTCATAATATCAGCCAATTTCATTCTTTTAACTAACTGAGGAAGAATTTGCAAATTGATAAAACCCGGGGGGCGAATTTTCCACCTCCAAGGAAAACCATTCTGATCCCCTATTAGAAAAATTCCTAATTCTCCCTTTGGGGCTTCAACTCTCACATAAAGTTCTTGTTTCGGTAATTCAAAAGTCGGAGACGGCTTTTTACTAATGAATCGATATTCAAAATCATTCCATTCTGGATCCTTTTCTCTATCAAAGCAACGGATTTCTAAATTCTCATATGGCCCTCCCGGAATTCCTTCCAGAGCCTGTTGAATAATTTTTATGGATTCTACCATTTCACCAATTCGTACTAAATAACGAGCTAATGAATCTCCTTCTTTTTGCCATTGAACTTCCCAATCAAATTCCTCGTAACATTCATAATGATCAACTTTACGTAGATCCCATTGTATTCCGGAAGCCCGAAGCATTGGTCCTGATAAACCCCAATTTATTACTTCCTCTCCACCAACAATGCCTACTCCCTCAACCCGTTCTAAAAAAATAGGATTTCGCGTAATAAGTTTTTGATATTCAACAACCCTTGTTAAAAAATAATCGCAGAAATCCAAACATTTATCTATCCAGCCATGAGGTAGATCAGCCGCTACCCCTCCGATACGAAAAAAATTATGCATCATTCTCATACCTGTGGCAGCTTCGAATAGATCATATATTAATTCTCTTTCTCTGAAAATATAGAAGAAAGGGGTTTGTGCACCAATATCCGCCATAAAAGGTCCCAGCCATAGTAGGTGAGAAGCTATACGACTCAACTCCAACATAATTACTCGAATATAGCTGGCTCTTTTAGGTACTTGAATATTTCCTAACTGTTCCGGTCCATTTACGGTTATTGCTTCTGTGAACATAGTAGCTAAATAATCCCAACGTGTTACATAAGGCAGATATTGTACAATTGTTCGGTTTTCTGCAATTTTTTCCATCCCTCTATGTAAATAACCCAATATTGGTTCACAATCAATAACATCCTCACCATCTAGAGTAACAATAAGTCGAAGAACACCATGCATTGATGGGTGGTGAGGACCCATATTGACTATCATGAGGTCTTTTCTTGTAGCTGGGGCATTCATAGGTTTTTCCTCGATTCATTCTTCCATGAATTGCTTAAAACAAAAATGAGTTCATCAAAATTCAAGATCTAATAAATCGAATAATTCAAAACGACTCTTCAAATTAATTAGTTTGTAGCTCCCGAATATCCAACTGATTAATTAATTTTTTATAACGTATTCTATTTTTCTTTGACAAATAAGACAGGAGTCGTTTCCGTTTTCCCAGAATTTTACGTAAACCCCTTTGAGATAAATAGTCTTTTCTGTGCAATTCCAAATGTGAAGTAAGTCTTCGTATCTTATTGGTGAAATTGAATACTTGAAATTCAATCAATCCCGGGTTTTCTTCTTTTTTTTCTTGTGAAATAACGGATATAAATGATTTTTTTACCATAAAAAAATGAAAGCTTGTCTTTCCCCCCCTTTTTTTTATTTTATAGAGTCTAGATATTTTTATTGATCAGTAATAATAATGACACTCATTTTCAATTTTGTATATACAATAATCTTAATTTTCTTAAGAGTTCCTGATTTTTTTTTTCAAATAAATTTTGATTAATCAACCCAATTCAAATAGGTATACAAAAAATACTATATTTATGCATTCACAAAAGCAAAATTGTAGACTTCAAATAAGAAGATTTTGTTGATTCAGTTATATATCTAATGGGTAGGATATATCATTGAATTAGTATCGTGCCTGAGAATAGAGGGTAAGACAATGCGTATGTGCATCTATTTGTTTTCACATATCAGATATGTTACGAGAAATGGCAAAAAAAAGAAAAATGTAGATTAACGAATTTTCAATCGGGGATACATATGTATCCTTACCATACTGAAACGGCTGCCATTATTGGTATCAAACCAATAGCGATTCATACAAGCTAAATCTTCTAATCGATAATTTGGCCAAAGAAATAACTTTAAATTAATTAGTTTTTTTTTATCTCTATCAAGATCTTTACTTGTAGCCAAAACTTGACAGCAATTATTCACTTTATTCTCATTGTAAAATGCCTTATTTCTATGCACACTATTTCTATTTGTATTCTTAGGATTGAAACAAATTAGAATTCGCAATTCTCTACGACGTCTAGCGGATAAAATATTTTCAGGAACAAGCAAATCATAATTTTTTTTTTCTTTATTTTCAGTCAGCTTTTGATCTCTTGTTCTTGTAATGGATTTCTTAATGGATTTATCCAAATTTTTCTTATCAAGGTAGCCTCGGTATCTTTGATTAATTTTGTGCTTTCTCTTATGAATCAACGAAAGGCCTATGGTTTGATACATATTAAATTGTTCATGGTTTTTTCTAGACAGACGAATTGGTTCGATACTCAATATTCCTTTTTTCATCAATTCCGTATTTTTATTCAATTCTGTAAGAGTGAAATGCTTCTGATTCTGAATTTTCATAATATCTAGACTTAGTTCTCCTCTTTGAATAGAGGCTATAGCAATTTCTTTTAAATTTTTCAGTCTAAGCAGGAGACAATATACTTGGATATTATTCATTATTCTTTCATTCAAGCAGTCATGCCAGTTCAATTGAAAAAGCAAATACCTTCTTAGGAAGCAATTAAGTTCTGCTTCGATGTTGTTCGTGTATCCATTTTTTTTTACACCCTTTTTTATGTCGGATCCTGCATAATTTTCTTTAACATTTTTTTTTTTCTTTGAAAGGGGTGCTTCAAGATTTATTCGACTTGCATATTCCGTTTTTCCTTTATTTTGAGTCTCTAACTCGAATTCAAGATATTTTTTTTTTTTCCATCGTCTAAAAATATCTATTTTTTTCTTTTCACTAACATTTTTATTTACATTAAAATTCAAAAAAAGGAATTTGATTGGGATGATCCATGGGTTACTCGTATATGCATTATAAAATATAAAATTTTTAGAGAAGAAAAAAGATTCCCGATTCGCTATAGAACGATTTAGTATTTCTACATTCATTCCCATCCAATCAAAAAGGTTTTTTTTTTTATTGGATGGGTTGATTTCTTGATGAAGCGTAAAATAATAATCGGTATCGATCGAACCTCCAAAATGCACTTTATTTCTAAGACAAAAATTCAGAATTCTCCAATCAAAACACTTTCTATCCAGATTTTTTTCCATATCTAGAATAGAATCTTCTACTATATAATTTTTGATAGGAATATCATCCGTCATATCCAATTTTTTTTTTTTACGCGTGTTGTAATTATAAGAAATCGCTTGGTTATTATTTGCTTGGAATGACGATCTATATCCATAAATATATGAGTCCTTCTTATCTGCATAATTAATAGATTTATATGATAAAAGATCATACCCATATTGTTTTTTCATTTTTTTTTTTTTATTTGTTAATGAGTCTATTTCTTGTTTTTTGTAAAGAATTAATCCGTTTTTTTCATATGAATGATATTTGGTTAAATCTTTATTTTGAGCCACATGGCGTTCATTCATTTTATTTCGCCATTTTTGGCATACTAATCTAGACCATCCATTCTGAGATAAATCGTATTGATAATGACCTTTTAACCAATTTGTCCATTGATTCATTACAGAATTGGGAGCGCTCTTATGTTTTAATTTGGAATGAGATATTCCTTGTACTCCAAAAAAATAACCCTTTATTTCATTCTTAAGAAAAAGAGGTGTTCCATAATATTCAAAAACGGATCTTAATTTATACTTATCTAAGTTAATAACTTGGGTTTGTGATAATTTGTAAAATACATATGCTTGTGACAAAGAGGATACGTCACAAAAATTCTGTGAATTCGTATTCCTAATATTACAAATTGATTTTTTTATAGTAGAAATAAAGTGAATTAGACTTTTATTTTTTTTATCACTTCTTTTTCTTTCTTCATTTGCTTCATTATTGTAAATGTATTTATTAAGAATTTTTTTTGTTGATTCAAGAAAAAGTTGTCCATTGATTTTTATTTTAGGAATATTAATGATACATAGAAAGATATCTATATATACCCTTTCTATGAAAAATTTAAAAAAATAATGTGATTTGCGGGATAATCGAACATTTCTTTTTTGTAATATCTGCCAAATATTTTTTTGTAATTCTAATCTTTTATCATCATAAGTTGAAGTTGTTTTCTTAGAACAAATATTTATCTCTGAACCTTTTTTCTTGTCTTTTTTAAATTTTTCTATTTGTTTTATGATTTTCTTTGTTCTATCATTCAGATCTTTTATTTTTTTTTCTGTCAATGAACAGTCTGTCCAATTAATAGATTGAATTGGAATGGTGGATTCGTAAATCATTGGATTACTCTTACTTTTTGTTAAATCTTTTTGAATTTCATTCAATTCATATATTTTGATTTTTCTCAATCCAAATATAAATAAAAGATTTGATAATGATAGTTTTTTTATTTTTTCTTTTAGAAATAGAATCCTTTTGAGAATACTTTGGATGATCCATTGTGCTTTTTCTTTTGTGATATTTAGAAAAAATTTTGTTCTTTCTTTTAGAACTAGAAAAGAATTCTTTTTCCAAATTTTTATTTTTTTTTTAAGTTCTTTAAAAATGGGATCAAAAAACGAACGTCGGTTTCGGGGAGAAGAAGAAAAGGGAAATTCTACTTCCATTCCGAAAACTGTAAAAAAGAAGAAATCCATTTTTTTCACTTTTTTTTTCATTGGATCCTTTTCCTTTTGAGGGGATCGTAGCTTAGATCTGTATCTGTGCCAAGGTTTCAGACGAAAAGGAAAAAGGACCTTTATTTGAATACCCTCAGTTAGCCAGTTTTTAGGAAATTCTGTTTCGGATAATGGAACGCCATTATAGGTGCATTTAATATACATTTCTCTATTCCAATCCTTTAAATCCTCTGACCATTCGGGAGATTGAAATAATAGTATACGAACGATATTTTTAGTTATTATCAATGAGGGTAATAGAATATATTTTCTAATAATCGATTGGGTTACTAATAAAAAACCTCTTATTACTTGAGCATATAGAATATTATCCCAGGCTTCCGCTATTTCCATACGCTTTGCTTCTTCTTTTTTCTTAATCTCTTTTTTCTTTTCCTCTGTATAATTCGAAATTTTCAATTCTGTATTTTTATTTTTCCGCATCCAATTTAGAAAAAAGATTTTCATTGGCTCAAAAATCTCAAAAGAAAAGAAAGAGGATTTGTCAATTTTGTCCAAAAAAAGAGGAGAATGTGCACTTGCTTGAAGGATTTTCCAATTAACAGTTTTACGTCTTTGAGCGCGTCTAGATCCTTTGATTATGTCTCGCCTAAAATCCGGTTGTTGTGAATAACGTATTAAAGCAAATTCATCTTTTTCATCAGAATTATCAGTATCCTTGGGATCCGTATAAGCATCGGCATTCTCTGAGTTATCAGTATAAATTACTACACGTTTGGCTTTTCTTGAACGAATCCCATAATTTTCTGTTTCACCATCGCTTTCCTGGTATTCTACTTCGTCAATTAATTTGTATGACCATCGAGGAACTTTTTTACTGCTTTCTTTTATTCCAACACATTTTTTTCTATTTATAATTGTTTTATCCTTCGCATCAGTTAGAATTGCGTCAAATAAAAATTTCATTTTCTTTTTAGCTTCGGAATCCATCTTTTCATGTTCTCGAAATAAATAAAGCCCTTTAAAATTTAAATTGGATACTGATTTTCCAGAAAATTGACTGATCAAGTTAAAAAAAAAACGAATTTCATTTGATAATGATTTTTTATCAAATCTATCTATTTTCTGTTCAAAGTCTGGATAATCAGTATTAATATTAAGAAGGACGGCGTGAATCTTATTTATCAAAATGTAGTTTTTTGTGTAAGTTTTATTCTGGATTGAGAATAAAAAACTTTTTTTGATTCGTCCGCGACAGGGTCCGTTCAAGAAAGGATCATATATTTTAGGTAAGTATTTTTTAGTCTCATCATTACATAATCTAATCTTTTTTTCGAGTACATCCAAAGCAAAAAATTCCTTATCTAGAGCTTCGGCCCTATTTCGAAATTGATTACTTAGGTTGTTTCTTTTTTGTTCATTAATCGAACTCCAATGATTATCCAATTCATCATAGGAGAGTTTTTCTGTTGTGAAGAGAGACGTCTTTCTTTGCATCATTTCAAGAAAAGTTGATAAACTAGATGGATATGTAAAAGAAATTCTTTCTTTTGCATCACTTTGACATGTATGAAAAAAGAATTGTGACATTTCATTTCTTACAGCATTTTCAAATCGATCATTTTTTATATATCGCAAAGGACGAT